ATTCTATGATTAAAATAGAACAACCTTCTTTAGTGTGCATAGCGTGTATACACAATCAAAATATAGAAATCCATGGTTTAATTCAGGGAATTGTAATAGATCCATGGGGTAAGGAGTTGTTGTTGATAAATCTTAAACGGGAAGGGGGTTTTTTAATTCCTATGGAACCATAGTTAAGTATAAATATAACCATGTCTAAATGTAATTATATAAAAAAACTATAGATCCATCAGGGGATTCGTTACAATTCAGTGTTTAATCTGGTACCAGTATAAATATCAGAAAAAGACATATCGTCGTCTTGACAAAACAAACACGAATATATATATCTTTTCTTTTTCATTTTTTTTTAATGGGTTTTCACAATAAAAAAATATCCCTTTATATCTCCCGAACCCCGAAAGAAGATCCTTCTTTTTTTTCTATAATTGATTGACCATACCTATACTTACTGCAATACTATAAATGAAATGACTCGATATTCACTCGTTTTCTGGGTCTTAATCATAATATTTTGTAGGAGAGATGGCCGAGTGGTTGAAGGCGTAGCATTGGAACTGCTATGTAGGCTTTTGTTTACCGAGGGTTCGAATCCCTCTCTTTCCCTACCTTCACCTAATCTAATTTACGAACGTTACAAACCGCAATGTATCAAATACGAATAGATACTATTATTCTAACAGTTAAACCTTTCTTTGATATAGATTCGCTATTCCTAATTGCTGTAGTACAAAAATACAGGTAAAGGGTAGCCAAGGCATGAAAATTGACCCCGACCCACTTTTGATACCTAAATGGGATAGGAAAAAATCCGGATCAAGTCTCTCATCTAAAGTCAATTTACTTCGACGAAAAAGGGAGGAGCACCCGAACCCCTGTTCCTTGTTGTTTTAGTTAGGTTCAAGTCTGACGAGAATAATATTCTACGACTAGCAACTCATTGATTTTTAAACCAACCCACTTACTATCTATTATTTGATTGACTAATCCTTTATATTGGGATGAGTGAAGAGTCAAATGTTTTGGCAATTCCTCATGTGGGAATGAATCAAGAGAATTTTGAAGCAGAGCTTTGGATTTTTGTTCATCCCTTGTCGTAATAATATCTCGGGGTTTGCAGCGGTAACTTGGTATATCCACTATACGACCATTAACTAAAATATGCCTATGGTTAACTAATTGTCGGGCTCCTGGAATGGTCGAAGCCATACCTAATCGAAAAAGTATATTATCCAAACGCATTTCAAGTAATTGTAGTAAAACCTGACCTGTTGAACCTTTGGCTTTTCCAGCGATACGAACATATTTAAGCAATTGTCGCTCTGTCAGACCATAATGAAAACGCAATTTTTGTTTTTCTTCTAGACGAATACGATATTGAGATCTTTTCCCGGAACGCGATTGGTTTCGAGGATCACTTCCGGATGTAGGACTTTTACTAGTAAGTCCCGGTAAAGCTCCCAGACGGCGTATTTTTTTAAAACGAGGCCCTCGGTAACGAGACATAAATACTCCTTTATTTTTTTTTTCATTTATTTTATAGAATTATAGAATAAACCTAAATTAAGACTGAACTAAACGATAAACAAAGCGACATCTACTGAAGTAGACTACAACAAAAAAGAAAAAAAATGAGATGAATTGTATCAATATCCAGACTTTTTTGTATATTTTATATATTATATATAGTAAATATATAGTAAGAGTTTAGGGATACTTTTCCTAATTTGTTCGGGAGAGATCTCATTGCTCCAATCAGTTTTTTTTTTCATAGTTGGAAGTTCTTACACGATAATAGATATAGATCAGTGACCAGACGAGGGAAAAGTCTTTTCAATAAGATTTCAAGGAGACATTATTCATTGTGTAAAAATGTAAAAGTAAAAAAAAAAAGTTGACCTAACGAAAGAAAAGCCTACTATCGGAATCGAACCGATGACCATCGCATTACAAATGCGATGCTCTAACCTCTGAGCTAAGCAGGCTTAGATAACAACACAAATTTGTGTTGTCCACAGGAATTTCATAAAATAGAATAGTGGGATCCTAGTTAACTATTCATAATTCATAATTCATAATGAATATAGATATGCATATAGAAAGAATGGAATAGAATTAAATAGAATGAATAAGAATATATAATTCTATTTATATATATATAAAATAAATAAAATTATAAAAATTACATAACATAAAATAAATATAATAATATATTAATATGTAGAGAACAATTGAAATTCAAAATTTTCTAATATATTCTAAAAAATAAAGTTATATATTCTATGGATTAGGTATACTTTTAGTATTTTAGTAAAAGAATTAGATTCTAATTATAATGTTATAGTGGGCCAGCCCTAAGGAAAAGATAAGGATACAGATCAAAATGAAACATTCCTCTGGTTTAATTCGAAAAAGTAGGGGATAAAAAAAAAAGAATTGACCCTTCAAGTATTCTAAATATCTCGTAAAAATGGAGAGGAAAAGAGGGATATATGTGGTA